TTATTTTAGTGATTTAACACTTAGGATTATATAACTGGCATAGTTACTGTGGTAGACAGTAGGGTTTTAGCTGTTTGCTGAGGTTTAAATTAAAATTTTTACTTTTAAAAGAGAAAAATTTATTTTTATTTTTACGTATTTAAGCCTAGGTTTAAATTAAAATTTTTACTTTTAAAAGAGAAAAATTTATTTTTATTTTTACGTATTTAAGCCTAGGTTTAAATTAAAATTTTTACTTTTAAAAGAGAAAAATTTATTTTTTATCTTTAAAAGAGAAAAATTTATTTTTATTTTTACGTATTTAAGCCTAGGTTTAAATTAAAATTTTTACTTTTAAAAGAGAAAAATTTATTTTTTATCTTTAAAAGAGAAAAATTTATTTTTATTTTTACGTATTTAAGCCTAGGTTTAAATTAAAATTTTTACTTTTAAAAGAGAAAAATTTATTTTTTATCTTTAAAAGAGAAAAATTTATTTTTATTTTTACGTATTTAAGCCTAGGTTTAAATTAAAATTTTTACTTTTAAAAGAGAAAAATTTATTTTTTATCTTTAAAAGAGAAAAATTTATTTTTATTTTTACGTATTTAAGCCTAGGTTTAAATTAAAATTTTTACTTTTAAAAGAGAAAAATTTATTTTTTATCTTTAAAAGAGAAAAATTTATTTTTATTTTTACGTATTTAAGCCTAGGTTTAAATTAAAATTTTTACTTTTAAAAGAGAAAAATTTATTTTTTATCTTTAAAAGAGAAAAATTTATTTTTATTTTTACGTATTTAAGCCTAGGTTTAAATTAAAATTTTTACTTTTAAAAGAGAAAAATTTATTTTTTATCTTTAAAAGAGAAAAATTTATTTTTATTTTTAAGAGAAAAATTTATTTTTTATCTTTAAAAGAGAAAAATTTATTTTTATTTTTAAGAGGAGAATTTATTTTTTATTTTTACCTACTTAAGCTATGATAGAGCCGACCCCGGGGCCAATAGAAACTGGGGGGAGGGGGGGCATGCTGAATTATGAATATGTATAACGAGCATTAATTATCTATGCGCATGAAAGCCTATCGGTATTCGACTTGCAAGAATAATGTACCACCTTAATTGAATGACTTTAGATATAAGCCTCTGGGTAGAGGATGAGATCTCCCCAAAAAAAGATAGAACCAATAGCAATCAAGAAAGAAGATGCTGCGATCACGGACTTGAATGAGTGGAGACCATACGGTGCGGGTTGAGGCCTCTAAGAAGAGGAAAGAATGTCCAGGCAATCGCAAGAAGGGTACGTGAGAGTGATAACCAGAGGTCTCTAAGAAGAGCAATGAATGTGAACCGTGTCCAGTTATGGACTTGAGACTAGTAAGAGTTAGTATGAATACAATGGATGGTGATTTCACGAGAGATGCTGATCAATAAGAACTAAGGGATGGGTGATAGTGGTAAATAAATGAATGCCTAATAATACATAGTAAAGAAGGGGTACATACTGTTTTAGAAATGTAAATGGAGGTGTTGTCATGCGGGACAAGTCTGTCCATGGTAACATTTTCAGTGTTATGCTTTGGTTGTTTAAGCTACGATGACAAGGTTTCAAGAAGTAGTTTAATAAGAATGTTGGCTTTGGGGGCCAGTGGAGCAGGATTATGTCTGCCTTCTTGAGTTAGTATGACACTCTTGGGGAGGTGTGATTTCTTCCATTTCTGTCTTACAAGGCCAGCGCTTTGGGGTTTAGCTACAAGAGTGAGATGGTTCTTTTTAGGATCATGTTGGTATGATAGGGATTTTTCAGGGTCCGTAGTATCGGTATCGTAGAGGTTTAATAATTCAGTTTTCTACTTGGCCTGTTAGTGGTATGAGAATAAGGATGATTGTGAAGTAGGTTATGGAGGCTATTTGGCCGATTAGTGTGTAGGGGTCTTGTACGGGCTGTCCTCCGATCCAGGTTAATACAAAGAAGTCGGCGACGAGTGTTCAAAATAGAAGTTGGGATAGGGGGCGCATGGCTATTGATTGTCGTTTTGATGTGTGAAGCATGGGCATTAGGAAGAGAATTAGGATTGATGAAAATATAGCTAATACTCCTATTAGCTTATTGGGAATGGATCGTAGGATTGTGTAGGCGAATAGGAAGTATCATTCGGGTTTGATGTGGTTAGGGGTTTTTATGGGGTCAGCTGGTGTGAAGTTTTCTGGGTCTCCTAAGAGGTTTGGGAGATATAGGGCTAAAGTTGAAAGTAAGGTGACGGCGAGTATTATCCCTATAGCGTCTTTTAGGGAGAAGTATGGGTGAAATGGGACTTTGTCGGTGTTGGGAGGCAGTCCTAAGGGGTTAAATGAGCCTTGTTCATGTAGAAATATGAGGTGGGTGATGATGGCTGCTAGTAGAATGAATGGGAGTAGAAAGTGTAAGGTAGTAAAGCGTGTTAGGGTGGCGCTGTTAACTGAAGGGCCTCCTCAGATTCAGATTACGAGGGAGTCTCCAATATATGGGATGGCTGACATGAGGTTTGTAATTACGGTTGCCCCTCAGAATGATATTTGTCCTCAGGGTAGGACATAGCCTATGAATGCTGTCGCTATTAATAAGAGGAGCAGGATGACTCCAATGTTTCATGTATTTTCATGTAGGTAAGAGCCGTAATATAAGCCACGTCCAATGTGTAAGAAGATGCATAGGAAGAAGAGGGAGGCTCCGTTTGCGTGGAGGCTTCGGATAAGTCAACCATATCAAACTTCTCGTGAGGTGTAAGCAACAGATGCGAAGGCCATAGTGTCATCTGCTAGGAAGTGTATTATTAGTAAAACTCCTGATAGGATTTGGATTAAAAGGGTGAATCCTAGTAGTGATCCGAAGTTTCATCAATAGGAGATGTTGGATGGGGTGGGGAGGTCAATTAATGAGTGGTTTACAAGTTTTAGTAGGGGGTGGGATTTTCGTAGTTGGTGGGCCATTTGGTTGAAGTGGTTTTTATAGTTGAATGTACAACGGAGGTTTTTCGTACCTCAAGTCTTGGTTTATAGTCCAAGTGAAAATAATGGAAATTGCATTTCTTTTTCTTTGTTGTTTAATATTGGTTGGTGTTGTGTTAGTGGCGGCGGGTGCTACAACACACTATGGGGTGGTAAGTTTGCTCTTTGCTGCGGTATTAAGTAGTGGTTTATTGGTGGTTGGAGGAGGCAGTTTTATGCCCATTGTAGTATTGTTAATCTATCTAGGTGGGTTATTGGTGGTATTTGCTTTTTGTGTTGGGTTCACTGATGATGAGTATTGTGAATTTTGGGGGACGGGAGCATCTAAAGGGGTGGCCGGTGTTTGTGGGGTCGGGTTGATGGTGATGGGTTATCGTATGTATAAGTATACATGGGTAGGGACCTTGGGGGGCTTTTTAGATGCTGTGGAGGTTTGGAGTGAGGATATCAGTAATGAACTTCTAGGGGTTGGGTTATTTTATTTGGAAGGTTGGGTTTTTGTTGCATTAAGTGGTTGGGCTTTGTTGATTGTGTTATTTGTAATTATAGGTCTCGTCCGGGGTCATCGTCGAGGGGCACTTCGGTCATTGAGGGTAGGGATAGTAGCAGGATAAGTATTATAGCTAAGGCAATGATTTTTAGGTATGAGTTGATTCGGGATTTATGAAGGCTTGTCAGGGCTTTAGTTATTAGGATTTGGAGGTAGGCTAGCATTTTGGGTCCTGTTGCTTCATAGTGTGTTTGGTCTGTTAAATGATTTGATAATTTTTGGCTAATTCATAAAGTAATGGTCGATAGTGTGTGGTGGATAATAAAGTAGAAGTGGGTTATTTTGAAGGGCAGGGGGGATTGGGTGCCTTTGGTGGATGGCTGGAGGGTTGGGGCTGTGGATATTAAGGCTGCGCCTGTCAGGAATCCTAAGGCTGTAACGATCAGGGCAGCGAGTTTAATTTCTGGTGGTATGGTTATTTGTGGAATGTTGGAGGGAAGCATGTTGATTGAAATTAGAAGTCCTGCTGCAATACTTCCTACGGCCAGCCGTAGGATTGGGTTGAGGGTTTGACGGGCTTCTGGAAGTGCAGAGAGTGTTGGTATTCGTGGGCTACCTAGGACTACGAAGTAAATTATGCGTAGGTTGTAGAGTACAGTGAAGGTAGTGGCGATTAGGGTTATAGCTAGTGAGAAGAAGTTGATGTCGGAGGTGTTAAGTGCTTCGATGATGGCGTCTTTTGAGTAGAAGCCGGATATGAATGGCATTCCTGATAGGGCTAGGGCACCAATAATTAGGCAGGATGAGGTGATCGGCATTGCTTTTTTTAGGCCTCCTATTTTTCGGATGTCTTGTTCGTTGTTAAGATTGTGGATAATTGCTCCGGCGCAAAGGAATAGTATTGCTTTAAAGAAGGCATGTGTTGCGATATGTATAAATGCGAGTTCGGGTTGTTTTAGTCCGATTGCTGTTATTATCAGCCCTAGTTGGCTGGTAGTAGAGTAGGCAATGATTTTTTTTATATCATTTTGGGTTAGTGCGCAGGTTGCCGCTAGCAGGGATGTGAGTGCTCCTAGTAACAGGCAGATTATAGTTGCTGTTTCACTACTATAAATTAATTTTGAGGTTCGGATTAGTAGAAATACGCCTGCTACTACTATGGTGCTTGAGTGTAGTAGGGCGGATACAGGGGTTGGGCCTTCTATTGCTGCTGGTAGTCATGGGTGGAAGCCAAATTGGGCGGACTTTCCAGCGGCGGCTAGGATAAAGCCTAATGCGGGGATAAGAGCGAGGTCTGGAGAGGCTCGTACGCCTTGAATGTCCAGGGAGAGGTTGTTTACGACTATCCATGCTAGGGCGATTGCTAGGCCGACGTCTGCCAATCGGTTGTAAATCACCGCCTGGAGGGCTGCTTTGTTGGAGGTTGATCGGTAGGATCATCAGTTAATGAGTATATAGGATATAATGCCTACTCCTTCTCAACCAATGAAGAGTTGAACTACATTTTCGGCGGTTACTAGTACTATTATCATTAAAGTGAAGATAATAAGGTAGCGGAAGAAGGTGTCGATTTTGGGGTCTGATTCTATATATTTAACAGTAAATTCTATGATGGATCATGCGACGAATAGTGAGATTGGTAGGAAGAGGACTGAATATTTGTCTAGTGTGAAGCTAATGTGAATGGGGCATACGTTGAAGGCTAGTCAATAAACTTCGTGTGAGGTAACAACTAATCCGTCGTAGAGAAAAAAGGCTAATGGAAGTAGGCTGGAGAAGAATGCTAGTTTTGTTGCTAGTACTTTGGCGTGGAATGGTTTGTTCATTTTTGAGTAAGGAAGGAATAGTGACGATAATATAATGGTTAGTGGTAGTATGAAAAGCATGATAGCTGGATTCATATGCTGTCACTTGGATTTGCACCAAGATCTTCGGCTCCTAAAGCCGATGGAAAACTATTATCCGTTGAAAGCCTTGTGATGTTTAGGTGGATAAGGAGGGGTGATTTCCTATTTTTAGCTTCACATTCTAATATTTTGTTTAAATTATATCCACTGAAGTGAAGATAGGTATTAGTACATGAGAGCCGGGTGGTTAAATCCGGGGTAGAGAATTAGCAGTTCTTGTGGTGCTCTCATAGTGGGTGCAGTTGTTATTGTTAGCTATTGAGAGCATATTAATTGGGGGGCCATGATGAGAGCAAGTGATGGTGCGGAGTGTATAAGTATTAGAAGGTGTTCGCGTGTTTGTGTTGGGGTTATTGTAATGATGTGTGAGGGGAGTGTTCCTTGCTGGGTGGACGAGAATATGTGGAGGGTGTAGATTGAAGTGATGGATGCGCTTAGCCCTGTTAGTAGGATGGTAACGTCTGATCAACTAAATAAGGAGATTATAAGGGTGAGTTCTCCAATGAAATTAATTGTTGGAGGGAGTGCTATGTTTGTTAGGCAGGCTAGTAGCCATCAGGAGGTCATGGTTGGGGTGGTAAGTTGTACTCCTTGGGCTAGTAGGAGTGTTCGTGAGTGTGTTCGTTCATAGGTGATGTTAGCTAAACAAAATAGTATGGAGGATGTTAGGCCGTGGGCGATTATTATAGTTATTGAGCCAGATAGGGCTAGTTGGTTTCGGGTTAAGATTGAGCTTGTTATAAGTCCTATGTGGCTTACTGATGAGTAGGCGATTAGGGATTTTAAGTCTGTTTGTCGTAAACAGATTATGCCAGTTATGAGTGATCCTCATAGTGCTACTGTTAGTGGTAGGGTGTAGGAGGAATTGTTTTGTTCTGTTAATAGATTTGTTACTCGTAATAATCCATAGCCTCCAAGTTTTAGGAGTACTGCGGCTAGGACTATGGATCCGGCAATTGGGGCTTCTACGTGTGCTTTGGGGAGTCATAGGTGGAGGCCGTAGATTGGGACTTTTACTAGGAAGGCGAGTAGAACGGATAGCCATAATATTATGTCTGTTCAGAATGTGAGTGTTATTGGTGATATTAGTTGGAGAAGTATGATGGATAGAGTTCCTTTTATGTTATAAATTCATAGGAGGGCTATTAAGAGTGGTATTGAGCTGGTGATGGTGTAGAGTAGGAAATATATTCCGGCCCCCAGGCGTTCTGTTTGGGTGCCTCAACGAGCAATTACCATTAGTGTTGGAATAAGGGTTGCTTCGAACGTGGTATAAAATAATATTAGGTCTAGGGCCATGAATACAAGTAGTAGGGCGAGTTGAAGAAGGGCTAGGGCGGTAATGAACAGTCGTTTTTGGGGGTTTGGGTCTTGGGATATGGAGCTTTGGCTGGCCATGAATATGAGTGGGAGAAGTCAGCATGATAGGATTAGTAGAGGTGTAGAGATTTGATCGCTGCCCAAGAGGAGGCCATTAGTATTTATGAGCATATCTCCTGGGTTTAGGACAATTAAGGTTAAAATGATAATGGCTGTAGAATAGGCTGTTGGTGATAGTCAGATTGTTTTGTGATGTGTGAAGCAGGTGGAGGGGATTAACATTATTGTTGGTACTACGAGTTTTAGCATTGGAGGAGGTTAAGGTTTTTAAGGTTGGTTGTGTTGTGTGTGCGGGCTGAGGCAATTAGCAAGGCAAGACCAATGCCTGCTTCGCAGGCTGAAAGGGTTAGTACTGTTAGTGGGAGGATAAAGGAGGAGGTGTTAGAGTTAAGGGATCATATTGTCAATAGCATAAAAACTGAAAGTATTATGCCTTCTAGGCAGAGCAGGGCCGAGAGTAGATGGGTGTGGTGAAAGGTGAGTCCGATAGCAAAAATGATAAAGGAACAGGTGAACATGAGGTTGGTGGGGGTGCTCAATAGGGAGCCATGAGGCTAGTCATGATTTTCTAGGTCGAAGCTAGGGGTCTTGCATTAGACTAGCTCCTTGGGTTGGGTGGGTTATTCTGCTCATTCTAGGCCCCCCTGTGATCACTCGTATGCTAAACCAATAAATATAAATAAAAAGATAATGATAGCTCATGTTGTTGTTTTAATGAGGTTTGTAAGTTGTAGGGCTCATGCAAGGGGTAGTAGAATAGCGATTTCTAGATCAAATAAAAGGAATAAGATGGCAATTATAAAAAACCGAATGGAGAATGGTAGTCGGGCTGAGCCTAGTGGGTCAAATCCGCACTCATATGGTGATAGTTTTTCGGGGTCTGGGGCTGTTTCAGATATTAATAGGTTTAGGGTGGCTACAGCCACTGCAGTGGCTATAGCTAGTATAAACATGGTGAGCAAGTTTATTGCTCTTCCCTGGGTTAAATAATATCAGGGTCTAATGATTGGAAGTCATTTGTATTGTCAATACTAGAAGAGCAGGAGCCTCATCAATAGATTGAGATGTAGAGGAATAGTCATACCACGTCTACAAAGTGTCAGTATCAGGCGGCAGCTTCAAAGCCAAAGTGGTGGTTCGAGGTGAAGTGATGTATAATTTGTCGGTATAGGCAGACTATTAGGAATGTCGATCCGATGATTACATGGAGGCCGTGGAAGCCTGTAGCTACGAAAAAGGTAGATCCGTAGGTACTATCTGCGATAGTGAATGGGGCTTCATAGTATTCTATTGCTTGAAGGGCAGTAAAGTACAGTCCTAGAATAATGGTAAGTGTAAGGGCGTGGATGGTGGGCGTTCGGTTGGCTTCTATTAGGCTGTGGTGTGCTCATGTCACTGTGACCCCTGAGGCCAGAAGTACTGCGGTGTTTAGGAGAGGGACTTCAAATGGGTCTAGTGGGGTGATCCCAGTTGGTGGTCATTGTCCTCCTAGTTCTGGGGTTGGGGCTAGGCTAGAGTGGTAAAATGCTCAGAAGAATCCTAGGAAGAAGAAAACTTCTGATGTAATAAATAGAATTATGCCGTAGCGTAACCCTTTTTGAACTGGTGGGGTGTGGTGGCCTAAGTAGGTACTTTCTCGAACAATATCTCGTCATCATTGATACATGATCATTAGTGTTGAGATTAGTCCTAATAGCAGAAGGAGGTTGAGATTGTGGTGAAATCATAGTACCAGTCCTGTTGTTAGTATTATGGCAGCTATGGCACTTATAATGGGTCAAGGGCTAGGGTTAACTATGTGAAACGGATGTGTTTGGTGTGTCATTATACATTTTCTTGTAGGTAGAGGGAGAGGAGTAGGGTAAAAACATAGGCTTGAATAATTGCTACTGCAATTTCTAGTAGCGTTAGTAGTGTTAAAATAGTTAGGGTCAGTGCAGCTAGTAGTATGGATGTTATTAGTAGGTTCAGCGCTGTGGCGGCAATTAGGTGAATTAAAAGGTGTCCGGCGGTTAGGTTGGCTGTTAGTCGTACGGCAAGAGCGATTGGTCGGATTAATAGACTAATGGACTCAATTAAAATTAAGATTGGAATTAGGGGTGTTGGAGTTCCTTCTGGAAGTAGGTGAGCTAAGGAGGCGGTTGGTTTATTTCGTAACCCAATTAATACTGTTGCCATTCATAAGGGTAGGGCTAAGGCTAGGTTTATAGATAGTTGCGTTGTTGGTGTAAAAGTATATGGGAGTAGTCCTAGGAGGTTATTGATAAGAAGAAAGGTTAGTAGCGAAATCAATATTAGGGATCATTTGTGTCCTGGTTGATTCACTGGGGCTATAATTTGTTTAGTTGTTTTTGCAATTAATCAGGATTGGATGGTTGTTGTTGGGTTAGACAATCATCGGTCTTCTGGGTTATATAATAACATGCTTGTTATTAATATGGCGGGGATTAGTATGGGGATTCCTAGGAGTTTAGGGATTGAAAATTGATCAAATAAGCTTAGATTTGTGGCCAAGGTCATGGTTTAATTGGTGTGGGGTGAAAGGGTGCTGGGTTATTTATAAATTTTAGGGAGGCAATTTTTGGGTGTGTAGCAATAATTAATATAAATCAAGTGGTAAGGAAAACCATAAGTCAGGGTTTTGGGTTTAGTTGGGGCATTTCACTAAGGGGGTTGGTGTGTTCCCCAATACTAGCTTAAAAGGCTAGGGCTTGACCAGTTTAGCTTCTTAGTGATGAAGAAACGTTTGTTTCTAACCATTTTTGGAAGTATTGTATTGGGATTGCTTCTACTACGATAGGCATGAAGCTGTGGTTGGCTCCACAGATTTCGGAGCATTGACCATAAAAAATTCCTGGGTTAGCTAGTGTAATTGAGGTTTGGTTCAGGCGTCCTGGTACTGCGTCTATTTTAATTCCTAAGGACGGTACTGCTCAGGAGTGTAGTACGTCTTCTGCTGTAATTAGTGTCCGGGTAGTTGCACCTGTTGGTGTAATTATACGGTGATCTACTTCTAACAGGCGGAAGTGTCCTGGTAGGAGGTCCTGTGACGGTACTATGTAAGAGTCAAATTCTAGCTGTGAAAAGTCTGTGTACTCGTAGGTTCAATATCATTGGTGGCCAATGACTTTAATGGTTAGGCATGGGTTGCTAGTTTCGTCTATTAAGTAGAGAGTGCGAAGTGATGGGAGGGCAATGGTAATTAGGATGATGGCTGGTAGAATTGTTCAAATTATTTCTACTTCTTGTACATCTGTGGCGTTAGTGTGATATAATTTTGATAGTAGGAGGACGGAGATGGTGTAGAGTACAAGCATGCTGATTAGGAAAATGACTATTAATGTGTGGTCATGGAAATATAGGAGTTCTTCTATTAGTGGGGATATTGCATCCTGGAGCCCTAGATGTATCGGGTTTGCCATAGAAGAGTAAAGGGGTATGTCCTATATTTCGCCCTTGACAAGGGCGAGTAATGTATATATACTAACTCTTCAGTAAGGACAGAGCATGTCGTGTTGCGGTTGGCTTGAAACCAAACGGTGGGGGTTCAATTCCCCCTGTCCTTGTTGTGGTCTTTTTTGGTTTGGATTGTGTTTGAACAAATACTGGCTCTTCATAGGTGTGGTGGGATGGAGGGCAGCTATTGAGTCATTCAATATTTGTGGTTGCTATTTCTGGTGTTTGAACTTTACGTTTTGATGAGAATGCTTCTCACACAATAAATATTAGGAGGATTACAGAGACTATGGAAATTAATGACCCGATTGACGAGATCATGTTTCAGAAGGCATATGCGTCTGGGTAGTCTGAGTATCGTCGTGGTATTCCGGAGAGGCCTAGGAAGTGTTGTGGGAAGAAGGTCAGGTTTACTCCTGTAAACATGATTATGAATTGGGTTTTCGTTCATATAGGGTGTAGAGTAAACCCTGTAAATAGTGGGAATCAGTGAGTGAACCCACTTATAATTGCGAATACTGCCCCTATTGATAACACATAATGGAAGTGGGCTACTACATAGTAGGTGTCGTGGAGAATAATGTCTAATGATGAGTTGGCTAGGACGATTCCGGTCAGTCCTCCTACTGTAAATAGGAAGATGAAGCCTAGTGCTCAGAGCATTGGAGCTTGTCAGTTTATAATTCCCCCATAAATTGTTGCTAATCAGCTGAATACTTTTACTCCTGTGGGGATAGCAATAACTATTGTGGCTGAAGTAAAATATGCTCGGGTATCAACGTCTATTCCTACTGTAAATATATGGTGAGCTCAGACAATGAAGCCTAAGAAGCCAATTGATATTATTGCTCATACTATCCCTATATACCCAAATGGTTCTTTTTTCCCTGAGTAAAAGGTAACCACGTGGGAAATTATTCCGAATCCTGGGAGGATGAGGATGTAGACTTCTGGGTGTCCGAAGAATCAGAAGAGGTGTTGATACAGGATTGGGTCTCCGCCACCAGATGGATCGAAAAAGGTTGTGTTTAAGTTTCGGTCGGTTAGGAGTATGGTGATTCCAGCAGCTAAGACTGGTAGAGAGAGTAGGAGTAGTACGGCTGTAATAAGCACAGACCATACGAAAAGAGGTGTTTGGTATTGTGATATTGCTGGGGGTTTTATGTTTATGGCTGTGGTAATAAAATTAATTGCCCCTAGAATTGAAGATACCCCTGCGAGATGAAGGGAGAAAATGGTTAGATCTACTGAGGGTCCAGCGTGGGCTAGGTTTCCTGCTAGTGGTGGGTAGACTGTTCATCCAGTTCCAGCTCCAGTTTCAACGAAGGCTGAGAAGAGGAGTAAAGTAAATGATGGTGGGAGTAATCAGAAGCTTATGTTGTTTATTCGGGGGAATGCTATGTCAGGTGCTCCAATTATTAATGGTAGTAGTCAGTTTCCGAATCCCCCGATTATGATGGGTATTACTATGAAGAAAATTATAATGAAGGCATGTGCGGTGACAATGACATTGTAAATCTGGTCGTCTCCTATAAGGGGTCCGGGTTGGCTTAGTTCTGTGCGAATGAGTAGGCTCAGGGCTGTTCCAACTATTCCTGCTCAGGCTCCGAAGATAAAATATAGGGTGCCGATGTCTTTGTGATTGGTGGAGAAAAGTCAGCGATTTATGTTCACGGGTAGAGTGGCCGAGTGTTGATGGCGGTAGCCTGTAAATCTACTTACAGAGGTTTAAATCCTCTCTCTGTCAGGTCCTGTAGTGAAATTCACGGCGAATTGCAAACTCGCAGATGTGCTTTAAGTTGCACCTGGGCTTAAAATATAGACAAAAACTCGCTGGTTGGAGTGATTAGCTGTTAACTAATTGTTTATGGGATCAAGGCCCATTTGTCTAGTAAGGTTTTAGCTTAATTAAAGCTTTTGATTTGCATTCAGAGGACATAGGATAGAGCCCTATAAACCTTATCAAGAAATAGGAGGTTATTAACTCCTGTCTAGGGCTTTGAAGGCCCTTGGCTTGAAGATTAAACCTAATTTCTTTATTGTTTTGTGATAGCTTTCATTAAAGTGGCTGCTAGGATAAGGGTAAAGGCAGCTATGCTTAATAGGTTAATTGTGAGGTTTGTTTTGGGGAGGGGTTTTCGTCATAGGCGAGAAGTGTTTGTGGTGTTGGGGGGGGTGGTGGATGCGGAGTTGTACCATAGTCGTAGGTAGAAGAATAGGCTTAGGAGTGATGCTATAAGTATTATAAAGGCGATTCAGATAGCTTCTTCTGCTATGAGTATATCAATTGTTAATCATTTTGGTAAGAAGCCGGCTAAAGGGGGGAGGCCTGACAGGGACAGTAGGGAGATTGTTAGTAGGAATGAAATAATAGGGGTTTTTGAAAAGGAGAGTAGAAGGCCGCTAATAGACGTTGTTGATAGTTTGTTTAGGGTGAGGAGTGTGGCGGAGATGGTAAGTGAATACAAGTAGAAGGCTAGAATTGTAAGTGATGGTGCGTATTTAATGATTACGAGGGTCCAAGCTATTTGGGCGATGGAGGATAGAGCCACTAGCTTTCGAACTTGGGTTTGGTTTAATCCAAGTCAACCGGCAGTTATGGCGGATAGAATGGCTATTATGGAAAGGATTTCAAAGTTGATTAGTGGGCTTATTAGATATAATATAATTAATGGGCCTAGTTTTTGTCAAGTTAGTAGGAAGATGGCGGCAGTTGGAGCTATACCTTGGAGTGTTTCGGGAACTCAAAAATGGAAGGGGACTAGGCCAATTTTGATGAATATGGCTAATATCAGGACTATTATTAAGTTTGGGTTGGTTAGTTCAGTGATTTGGCAGTTTCCTGTTATGGTGTAATTTAATGTTCCTGAGAAAATAATCAGTGCGGAAGCAGTTGCTTGTGTGAGGAAATATTTTGTGGATGCCTCGATAGCCCGGGGATGTGATTTAGTGGCAATTAGGGGGAGAATCGCTAGTGTGCTTAGCTCTAGTGCTACTCATATTAGTACAAGATGCGTGGATGATAAAAAGATGAATGTGGTGATAGTCAGTGTTGTTAGGATGATGGGTTGGAAAAGCGGCATATGTTAGAAGAGGAAGGGTTGTCCTTCATTGTTGGGGTATGGGCCCAATAGCTTGATTAGCTTACCCTTCTATTTTAGGTGGTACTATAATGGAAGTAGAAAGAATTTTGGTTTCTTTTGTGTAGGTTCAATTCCTGCCCTCCTAGGGTTCGGGGGGACTTTAACCCCCATTTTCTACTTCATCAAAGTAGTCCTCTGGCGTTCAGGCACGAATCCTTATCGCTGGCAGGCCAAACATTGACACTGGAAATGATGTGTGTCATAGACAAATTGTTAGTGTGGCTGGCAGGAAGCTCTTTCATAGAAGATGTATTAGCTGGTCGTAGCGGAACCGAGGGTATGATGCTCGAATTCATAGGAACCCTATAGTTAGTAGGATGGATTTGGTTATTAGGGTGATGGTAAAAAGTATTTGTATGGAGAAGTTAGTTGATGTATTGAGGAATAGGATGGTGGTTAAAATATTTATTAGTAAAATATTGGCGTACTCGGCTAGGAAAAAAAGTGTAAATAATCCTGCACTGTATTCGACATTAAATCCTGAAACTAGCTCTGATTCTCCTTCTGTTAAGTCGAAGGGGGCTCGGTTTGTTTCTGCGAGCGTTGATGTATATCATATTATTAGTAAGGGTCATGTGGTTAATGCCAAGTATGTTGGCTCTTGAGTAATAGCTAGTGTGTGTAGTGAGAACCCACCACTGAGAAGGACGATTGATAGAATAATGATAGCTAGTGTTACCTCATAGGAGATGGTTTGGGCAACGGCTCGTAAGGCCCCTATTAGGGCGTATTTTGAGTTTGATGCTCAGCCAGATCAGAGTAGGGAGTAGACTGCTAGGCTGGATATGGCTAATATAAATAGTATACCCAGGTTTAGGTTGGCTAGGGAGAATGGTATTGGGAGTGGAGCTCATACGGTAAGGGATAAGATTAAAGCTACTGCAGGGGACAGGATGAATAGGGTGGGGGTAGCAAGAATGGGGAAGGTTAATTCTTTGATGATGAGTTTGAGACCATCAGCAAACGGTTGTAGGAGGCCTAAGGGTCCTACAGTATTGGGGCCTTTTCGCAGTTGTATGTAACCAATAATTTTTCGTTCCAGGGCTGTTAGGAATGCTACTGCGATCAAGATTAGGATAATATAAAGCACAAAAGGGGCAGCTATAAGGAAGCCGATTGCTGGGTAGAGAATTTGAATCTCTGGGTAAAGGGCTTAGACCTTTTGCATTAACCGGGCTCTGCCAACCCAGCTCACTCTTGTATTGAGGAAAATGGTTGTCCTGATTGCCAATTTAGTTGGTTGCATTAGGCTTTAGGTAGGGCGTGCTTTTGTGGCAGAGGCCCTGCTCTTTCGGTCCTTTCGTACTAGAAAGGTTCACATTCATAGATAGAAACCGACCTGGATTGCTCCGGTCTGAACTCAGATCACGTAGGACTTTAATCGTTGAACAAACGAACCATTAATAGCGGTTACACCATTAGGATGTCCTGATCCAACATCGAGGTCGTAAACCCCCCTGTCGATAAGGGCTCTTGAGGGGGATTGCGCTGTTATCCCTGGAGTAGCTTGGTTCATAGATCGGCTTTGCCGGATCTGATTACATTTAAGCACTTTGGGGTGTAGGTCTTAGTTAGTAGTAGTCATGTTACTGTTTTCCGGGAAAGTTTTTTTTATTTTGGGGTCGCCCCAACCGAAAACACTAGGTCAAGGGGTCTAATGATAGTGGGCCTATGTGGGTTTAGGTTACATTTGTTGTGGCCTAGGGGTTTAAAGTTTCACAGGGTCTTCTCGTCTAATGTATGAATCCCTGCTTTTGCACAGGGAGATCAATTTCATTGGCTGCCTGCAAGAGACAGATGGATTCTCGTTTAGCCTTTCATACTGGTCCTTATTTAAAGAACAAGTGATTACGCTACCTTCGCGCGGTTGTAGATACCGCGGCCATTCAACTTAGAGTCATTGGGCAGGCATCACCCCCAATACTTGTGGGGCTGGGGGCTGTGTTTTTGGTAAACAGTCGGGATCCTTGTTTGCCGAGTTCCTTTTGCAGGTTTTAGCCTTTCCTGTTGCGCTCCTGTGTCGGGTTAACAATTAAGGTGCCTTGCTTAGGGGTGGGTAGTAGGGGCTATGTTAATCATCAATAGTATGTCATGAGGTATGTAGGCCTGCGCTAAGGAGAAAGTCAGTTTCTTATTACTTATTTTAGCAGGGTCTCTTCTAAGTTTATAGAAGGGCTTGGTTGTGGTGTAAGGTTCACTTTGTTGGGGAGATTTTTAGAGTTGCGAGCTTTGACGCTTTCGTTATGGTGGCTGCTTTAAGGCCTACATTTAGGGTGCAAGTGGGTTTACCTTAAGGTGAAGGTTGAGTCCTGTGTTAATGGAGCTGTACCTCCATTAAATAGCTTGAAAATTCTTCTTTGTCCTTTGGTGGTGGTGAGTAAGAAAAATTTGCAGTAGAACTAACATTCTGTTCCCAAGCAGCCAGCTATCACTAGGCTCGTTAGGCTTTTCACTTCCACTAATCAGTCTTCCCACTCTTTTGCCACAGAGACGGGTTAGCGCGAGTTAAGCTGCTGATTAGTAGCTCGCCTAGTTTCGGGAGGTGCGACTTTAGTTCGCTTTGCCGCGTGAGGGTTTGCTAAACCATTATGCAAAAGGTAAAAGGGTTAATCTTTGCTGTGTTATACTTTTATGATTTGAATTTTTATTTCATCTTTCCCTTGCGGTACTGTCTCTATTGCGCCTGTTGCCTTTTCTCTCACCGATACTGAGGTTAGGAAAATGTTTTGATTTGGTTTTGTTAAATAGTGTTTGGGAATGGGTTCTTAGGGCTAGAGTGGGTATGTCAAAATGGTTTATTTAAATAAACATATTTCAGGTGTAAACAGAATGCTTTGTCTTAAGCTACATTTTGATGTTCCAAGCGCACCTTCCGGTACGCTTACCTTGTTACGACTTTCCTCGTCTCATTGGCTGCTATTGTGTTATGTAACAGGTTGTGCTATAATTCGAAGAGGGTGACGGGCGGTGTGTACGTACTTCGGGGCCATCTTCAATTGGGCACTCTTTTCCCAATTTACTGCTAAATTCAACTTTGACAGTCCTGGTTTCACAGGGCTCTCCGTGACATATTTCTATGTGGTAGAAAATGTAGCCCATCTCTTCCAACTCATTGGCTGCACCTTGACCTGACGTATTAGCTCAAATAAGCTATTGTACTAAATTGTTTGTCCCTCAGGGGGCTAGTTTGCGACGGCGGTATACAGGCTGTTAGACGTTTAAGGCAAAAGTTGGTAAGGTATATCGAGTACTGTCGATTATAGGACAGGCTCCTCTAGGTGGGTGCGAAGTACCGTCAAGTCCTTTGAGTTTTAAGCGATGGCTCGTAATTCTCTGGCGAGTGTAGTATGTAATTAATACACCTTTGTTAACGGCTAGGCATAGTAGGGTATCTAATCCTAGTTTGTGCCCTAGCTTTCGTGGGTTCGGGAGTGTCTTGGGGATTAAGGTTAATTTAATATTGATGTTAGTGGTTCAATTCTAAGCTTTTCATGGCTCGGTGACCTTTTCACCTTAACTTGGGAGATTTAAATCCTAGCCACAATTTACGCCGTCTTTATTAACTTGAGGCTATGGCTGTATAACCGCGGCTGCTGGCACGGAGATTGGCCGCCCCTCTCTGCTTTAACTAAATCAAGCTTTCGCTTATGGTTTAATGTCAATTACTGCTGTCTCCCTTGGGGGTGTGGCTGTAAGCTAGGCGTCGTGGGCTATGGGGTGGATGTGCCTGATGCCGGCTCCATTTTCCGGTAGGGCTGATTTGGGTGTTCTCACTGGTGCGCAGATGCTTGCATGTATAAGTTAAGCAATAGTTAATAAAAAGGTCAGGACTAAACCTTTATAG